TAATATCAGAATCCGCAGAATCCGCCCAAGCCGGCTTACTAATAGGATGCCCCGATACGTTACAAAATTTTGCTTTAGCCAATGATCCAACCAAAGGAATTATTGGGACTATAGTGTCAAACTTATTAATAGCAATATCTATAATAAATGAATGTTCTAACAGTTGACTCCTTATCACAGAAGGCTTTAGCCGTACACTTGAAAGATGGCCCAGAAAATCGAGGGAATGCTTGGACAATTGGTTTATAGAAATCCTATCCGGTTGAGACCAGAAGTCAAAATTACATTGCCAGAAATTGACAAGGTAATACTTCCATTTTTTCATCAGAAGGGGAGTTCCCTTTGAAGCCAGAATAGATTTTCCTTGATATCTGACATAATGCATGAAAGGATCCTTGAACACCCAGAGGATGGTCTGAAAATCATTACGAAAAACTGCTAAAAATTTTTCTATTTTTCGATAAAAATATGTTCGCTCAAGAAAAGATCTATAAGATGCTGGTCGTAAATGAGCAGATTGTTTACGGAGAAAAACAAATACGGATTCGCATTCATATACATGAAAATTATATAGGAACAAGAAAAATCTTTGATTCTCGTTTGAAAAAGGGGAAGTGTATTTATTTTTTTGAGTAAGAGTAATAAGATTATTCCAATTATGATATTCGTAGAGATAGAATCGCAATAAATGCAAAGAGGGGGTATCCTGTATCCAACAGCGAAGGGGTTGAACCAAAAGTTCCAGATGGATGGGGTAGGGTATTAGTATATCTAACACATGATTTAAATGTACTAATTTATCCTCTAAAAAAGGAAATGTTGAATGAATTGATCGTAAATTATGAGATTTTGCTATTTCTTTCCCTTCTGGGGAAGCTACTAATCGTAGTGAAAATGGAATTTCCACAATGACTGCAAAACCCTCTGATATTTTTTTAGAATAAAAATTCTTCTTATGATCAACAAATTTATTTTGGTTAGAATCATTATAAAAATGAAAAAGAATCAAACGCTTCTGTTGATACATTTGAGTAATTAAACGTTTCGCAATTAGTGAACTGGATTTATTGTCATAACCTAAATTTTCGATAGGTTCATAAAGAACCGATCTATTTAACCCATGATCATGAGCGAGTGCATAAATATACTCCTGAAATAGAAGTGGATATAAGAAGTCTTGTTGTCGAGATCTATCTATTTTTAAATATCCTTGTAATTCTTCCATTGAAAATGAGATTTGAACCAAAGGCCGAAGGTTTCTTGGGGTATCATACATAGTGCGATACAGTCAAAACAAGGTATATAATCCGAATAGGTACCTTGGAGGCATATAAGCTAATCAACGAATTCTCTTTTTTTTCTATCCAATCGGTTTGTGTTCGTTATTAGGATAGAAAAATAGGTGGAAATCCTTTATTTTTGCAACCCGATCGCTCTTTTGACTTTAGAATAAATTCTGTTTATCAATATACCGCTTCTTTTACACATTCGTCTCCACTCTAAAAGAGTGATATAGTTAATAGTTAGGATTCATAAAAAAAAAAATAGGGAATCCACTTATTATGGTTATTAAGAGAGAGAACCCTTTCCCGCATCGGTACTAATTTATTTCTAACGTCTAATTAGATCGGGAAATCATTCGAATTAAGAATAGAAGCTCGTTGCTTTTTGTTTCCTATAATTGGAGCCTTAATGGCTCTATCCATTTATTCACTCGACCTATTATTTTTTTGTACCGCTCTAAGTATAAGACTTCAAACAAGATTTTGTACTGATCCGGTAAAGATGAAGTACTCTTAGAGTTCTTCAATATCAATATATAATAATAATACGACATGCTGTTTTTTCCATTCGTTCCCTTTCAGGATCAGTCGTGGTCTTACAAACTCTACCAACGGTATGGACGAATTCGTTTCTTCATCCAAATGTGTAAAAGATTCTAGCCGCACTTAAAAGCCGAGTACTCTACCGTTGAGTTAGCAACCCGAATTTCTGTAGTTTTGGTGTGTAGATACGATCGGAATAAAAAAATAAAGAGATTGGCTTGCACGACCCCATAGATATGATATTTCTTGTGTCACATCAAATTAAACTAACCCATCTTTTGCATGGCATAAAGTAAAAAAAAAATCAAACATATTTATGGGTCGGAGATAAATAGATCTATTTATCCACAATCAAATTATATTTATTCAATACACTATTGTCAATATGAACGTTGAGAAAACAAAAGAAAATAAAGTTAAATAAAAAGGGACTTGTTTGTGTTGGATTGACACTACATAGACAATAAAAGAGGTCGGATGGATAAAAGAAATTAAGTAAAAGTTAAGAATAAGAAGAAAATATCGAGTTTATCCAATATCCCTAAAGTTACAATAAAAAAGTAAGCTGAGCTTGCTTTTTTGCGGAGTCTCAACAAAAACCACCCAATTGAGGTGAGAATAATTCAAAAATTTTATAGATCCTCCTAGTTCGTGTTCGTCTCTTCACTTCATCTTTTTTCTACCCGTCGCATATCACTTATAAAAAAGTTTTGTCGTTAGTTATTTTTATTTTCTATAATATGAGATCCTTTGGGAGCAATAAATAGAGAAAATAAAAATAGTAAATAGGATTAAGATTAAGGTATGAATAGAGCAAAAATCTAGGAAAAAGGGCGGTAAATAAAATAGCGAAGAAAAAATGACACAAAGCTAGCTCGCTCCATCTTTTTAAAATCTTTTTTCAATTTTCATATTTTTTTTTTCTATTTCAAAATTCAAAAATTTCATTTCGTTTAATTAATGCGTAATGCGAAGTTCTTTAAAAATTTCTGCCTTCCTTGAAATATCATAAACAGTTCCTGTAGGTTGAGCGCCCTTTTCAAGAAAATATAGAATAGCGGGAACATTTAAATAAGTTTGATTTTTTATCGGATCATAAAAACCCACTTTCCGAAGATCCCTTCCTTCTCTTCGGGATCGCACATCAATTGCAACGATTCGATAGATAGCTCATTGGGATAGATGTAAATGAACAATGCCCCCCTTAGAAACGTATAGGAGGTTTTCTCCTCGTACGGCTCAAGAAAGAATGATTCGAATTTATGTTTTATGTATATTATAATTATAACAAATAGATCCATAAAATCATTGGATATGATTTGATTCGTTTTTTCTTCGTCCCGCTTCCTCCCCAAAATCATTCGTACTTATAACTCAAGTTGGATAATTCTCAAAGAGTTAAAAGGAAACTCTTTAAGGCCCTAGCATTCCGTTTATTGAGTTGTCTCTAACCTCCTTTTTGTCTCATTTAGAATAGAATAATATTTTTGTTTAATTCCCTACCCACTGTTGAGACAATCGAAAATGGTGTTTTCTTGTTACGGGATCTTTTATCTTTGTTTTGAATCATTGGGTTTAGACATTACTTCGGTGATCTTTAATCGTCTCAAAACGGCAGCAACATACCTTTTGTGATTTCTTTCTCTCGAAGAATCATACGAATGGTCGATTCCCGTGCGATACACTTTAATTATCGAAATGAAATAGTTTTTTGAATTCCAACAAAATCTCCTGTTGGGCCTGAAACTTTTGTTGAAATTGGATCCTTTCAATTTCTCTATCGAAGATATACTTACGAAGTTAGAATAACTTATTGATTAACACTAACCCTAGATCCTTGCCTCTGAGAAATGAATCAATCATTTATTCTCGAGCTTCATTGTGTACTATTTACTTACAACCCAACTAAAACTAAATAGGGTTTTAGTAGAACAGACCAAATTATGTCGAGTCAAGAGCACCCTATATTCCTATAAAAAAATGATGGATGTAAAAAATCCACAGCCGATCATGTCCTTCAAGTCGCACGTTGCTTTCTACCACATCGTTTTAAACGAAGTTTTACCATAACACTCCTCTCGTTTCATTTGGAACAGGTATGAAATTGATTCAATAGGGAATCATGAATAGTCATTGGTTCAATCAAAACATAGTAATCAATACTTTACTTTTTCCAAATGGTATAATTTATCCGGAGAAGTCTCAACGCGGATTCCTTTTTTTAATCCTATATTTTATGAATGAAACAAACAATACTCTTTTTAAGGATCAACAGAGAATTAGTACCCTATTTTTTACTTTAGAGATGGGTAATCCAGGGGCTTTTTCTTTACATTTCGATTCAGAATGCAGCATTGAAAATTGAAATAAATATAGGAGTTAAAGTTTATCTAAGTAAGTAACTTCAATTAATAGGAATATGAGGCAGACATGCATACGCTAAGCGGCCCATCCTTTTTTGAATTTTATTATACATTGATCGCAAATAGATTTAGTTAAATCTGCATGTCATTGGCACTCGATTCGATTTATGATAAAGAAAAGGAAGATATGATTCATCATTATAAATTCTAAATCAAAAAAATAAGGAATCACAGCGGATTCACCATTACACTCTTAAATATGAAATATTAAGAATATGAGATTGTTTAAAGAAAACAATCTTTAATTATGATAAAATCGGAATGCTCTGGGACGGAAGGATTCGAACCTCCGAGTCGCGGGACCAAAACCCGTTGCCTTACCGCTTGGCTACGCCCCATTTTTATTCAACACTAATAAACACTAATATCGGTATTGGTTATTCGTCAATTCCCACCCAAACATCTATGGAATCCATTAGATTGTTGCTAGGATTTAACGCACGTAGTTGTAAAATTAAACTAAATTTATTGATCATTACATAGAATTCAATTAAGATATTGTATGAAAGTATGATTCCTTCTATTTTCGTGCGAGAATTGAAGGATTTTTGATTGGGTGCGTAAAACAAGCAGGATTTTTTCTGTCCACTTTCCAAAATTTTCCCTTATATCGATTATCGATAACTCAATCAAAATACAATTATCTCCAAGAATGAAATGTTTGTTATGCTTAATATCTTTAGTTTAATCTGTATCTGTCTTAATTCTGCCCTTCATTCGAGTGGTTTTTTCTTTGCTAAATTACCCGAGGCTTACGCTTTTTTCAATCCAATCGTAGATATTATGCCAGTCATACCGGTGCTCTTTTTGCTCTTAGCCCTTGTTTGGCAAGCTGCTGTAAGTTTTCGATAAGATCCTTAATACTGTCCTACAAATACTCAGGATTTATTCACTAAAAAAAGATTCTACCAATTGATAAGATCAGATATTTCTTACATTATGAACCATCAATTCAAACATGGAATTTCTTGGTTGGATCGGGGCGATGAATCTGAATCCTCTCATTTCCTCATTTTGACCTTCAACTTCCAGTGAACAAGAAACTATTAGGGTCCCCCACAATAACAATAACTAATTGTGAGTATGAAAGATAATTTTGATACCGAAAGAATCTTATTATTATTAGAATTAGAAATGAATTTCTACAAATTCTTTCTTTATCTCTAAACCATTTCATTTTTTGGTTTGGTGTAAAAATAGAATATGTGGTATAAAAATTGATAATCTATTCCCTTTATTCCCCAAAAAATGATCTTATCTTGGAGATTGTGTAATGCTTACTCTCAAACTCTTCGTTTACACAGTAGTGATTTTCTTTGTTTCTCTCTTTATCTTTGGATTCCTATCTAATGATCCAGGGCGTAATCCTGGGCGTGAGGAATAAAAAAAAGAAAGGATTTTCTCGTTGTTTGATTTATTAATTTGAATTTTCTTATGATTTTCTCTATTCCAGATATCGAATATTGAACTATGATAAAATTAAAGAAGGTCTCGAGGTTTTTTGAATTCGAAAGAAAAGATCAAGTCATCAGAAGGAACGGAAAGAGAGGGATTCGAACCCTCGGTACGAAGAACCCGTACAACGGATTAGCAATCCGCCGCTTTAGTCCACTCAGCCATCTCTCCCAATTGAAAAAGAATAATTACTATGTTACCCATGAAGTAAAGTAAAGAAAAAGTTTTTCTTTAGTTTCGATATATTATATACAAAAAAAAATTTATCCGTTTATCGGCAATTCAATTCTAATTCCGTTTAGATACGAGAATATCTCCAATAGAAAAAAAAAGAGTTAAAGAAAACCTTTTTGATTTCATCTGAAAGGTTCGTCCTTTCTTTTATTCCCCTGCCTGGCCTGGTCAGTACCGAGCCAGGCCATTTCTCGTTTTGCTCTACTAAATCATTGAGTAAGGGATTTCTCTTGAATTTGAAAACAAAAATACTTGTTATTGAAGCAAGAACCCTAAGAACAGGGGCTATTTTAATGTCTTATGCTTCTGATTCTTTACTTTTCCTTTTATTTTCTCGGTTTGGAAGAAAAAATCGCTCTATGGAGTGGATTCTTGCAAAATTTCTTGTTATGCAATAGTTCTATCGGAACAAGCCTGCTATCCCCCAACACAAGAAGGACCTCATTATTTCAACAGGCCCCTATCTCATTAAGTTTCCCCAGTAAAACACCTGAGCACTCTAATTTTCAATTAAAAGGATTTTGTCCTTTCCTTTTATTAAATTTTTTACATATAGTAATGCTCTTGTTCGACAAATGGTCCATTTATATACAATAATCACAATGTTGCGGGTATAGTTTAGTGGTAAAAGTGTGATTCGTTCTATTAACAACTTAAATAGTTAAGGGGTCTTTCGGTTTTATTAATATTCCGTTCCGATTAAAAACTTTATTTCTTAGAAAGGATTTAATCCTTTACCTCTCAATAACCCATTTGAGGAAGAATATCCATTTTCGTGATTTGTACCCAAGGGTCAATTATCAATTTGAACATTGGAGTATGGAATCACGAAGCATAATTGTTTTTTGAGTTGTATCAATACTTACAATTGAATGAGTATGAGTAAAGAATCCATGGAGGAAGATACAAAAGTGTACTTCTAATCGTAACTAGATCTTCAATTTTTTGTCGAGGTTGAAGCGAAATAGCTATTAAACGATGGCTTTGGTTTACTAAAGCCATCGACATATTATATTGTTTCAGCTCGGGTGGAAACAACATTTTCTTTCCTCAAGATTCAAGCAAGTAGAAATAGAGAACGAAGTAACTAGAAGGATTTTTTAAAATTCCCCTCTTCTATAGGGATCATCTAGAAAGCGAGTTGTTTTGGATGCATTCATACAGAAAAGCGGACATAGATGTTATGCGTCGAATTTTTTTTATTTCGTTTATGGCTTAGATTTTGGAATCCATCCATCTTCCATACCATCTTCCATAAAGGAGCCGAATGAAATCAAAGTTTCATGTTCGGTTTTGAATTAGAGACGTTAAAAATGATGAGTTGACGTCGACTATAACCCCTAGCCTTCCAAGCTAACGATGCGGGTTCGATTCCCGCTACCCGCTCCATATTAATTATGATAATGATGCGTATATCCTTAATGTGAAGAAATGTAAATACGCATCTTTATTCCCTAATATTTCTCAGATACAATCTGATTTTTTTCCAAATATTAAGATAGAGATAGGAAAGGGAAAAAATTTGGATTGGAAATAAAAGCGTCCATTGTCTAATGGATAGG